ATGGCAGTTCCAAAAAAACGTACTTCTATGTCAAAAAAACGTATTCGTAGAAATATTTGGAAGAAAAAAGGATATTTAGCTGCAGTAAAAGCTTTTTCTTTAGCGAAATCGGTTTCTACCGGGCATTCAAAAAGTTTTTTTGTGCGACAAACAAATCAAATAATAAAGTCTTAGAATAATCTCAATTAATATAGCCTAAAGAACTTAAAATTTTGTAAGATGAATGATTCACATTAACTAATGTATTTTTCTGTATTGTGAATTTCTCAATATTAGTTAGAACTCACTGCTGTGATATTGTGATATATAGAATAAGAGTTTTTTATATATTGGGTTCTAAGTATTATTTTTTTCCCTATCACAATTGTACTTTTCACAATTGAAAAGTACAATTGTGATAGAGATTGAAACTCTTTTGTTATATCCCAAAACTGAATTTAATTGGTTTGGTAAATGGTATCATAAATTAGAAATTTAATGCGCAATAAAGAATATTAATACTTTAAATATACTAAGGTATCGAAATATACTAAGGTATTGAAATCATTAGAAAAATACAAAATTCTTTGTATTTAATGATGAAATTGTGATAGATATGAAATCCTAGTTATTTGATTTTGTTCATTGAAAAAAAAAAAATCAATCTTTTTCATTTATCCGATTTCATGGATTCAAATGAAAAAGAAATCATAAAAAAATAGAGAAAAAAGACAATTCTGAGTTTTATACCTCAACTGAGAAAAAACTATTGAGTTCCAACTGTTTGGAGAGAACTTAGTTTCTAGTACGTGAAAGTTGATTGTTAAAAAACCCACGACGACACTACCTAAGTAGGTATTTTATTGAAGATTCAAATATTTAAACCACAAACCAGTCTTTATTCATCGATTCTAATTAATGTTTCCTAAACTAGATTGAATCCTTGAATCTCGACGATTCAACATGAATTGACTATTATTATTTCAAGTAAGCCGCCATGGTGAAATCGGTAGACACGCTGCTCTTAGGAAGCAGTGCTAAAGCATCTCGGTTCGAGTCCGAGTGGCGGCATCTTCTAAAAGAGATACAATAGATCCTAAAATGTATTCAATTCCCGATTTCCAATTCTGTAATGGGACCCCTTTTATGATATTTGCGACTTTAGAACATATATTAACTCATATCTCCTTTTCGATCATTTCAATTGTAATTACGATTCATTTGATGACCTTATTAGTCCACAAAATTGTAGGATTACGCGATTCGTCAGAAAAAGGGATGATAGCTACTTTTTTCTCTATAACAGGATTATTAGTTTCTCGTTGGATTTCTTCGGGACATTTTCCATTAAGTAATTTATACGAGTCATTAATCTTCCTTTCGTGTAGTTTCTTCATTATTCATATGATTCCCAAGATACGTAACCTTAAAAATGATTTAAGCACAATAATTGCACCAAGTACCATTTTTACTCAAGGCTTTGCCATGTCGGGTCTTTCCACTGAAATGCATCAATCCGCAATATTAGTACCCGCTCTACAATCTCAGTGGTTAATGATGCACGTAAGTATGATGTTATTGAGCTATGCAGCTCTTTTATGCGGATCATTATTATCAGTCGCTCTTCTAGTCATTACATTTCGAAAAAACATCGATATCCTTTGTAAAAGCAAAAATTTCTTAATTAAGTCATTTTTCTTTGGTGAGATTGAATATTTGAATGAAAAAAGAAGTGTTTTTAAAAACACTTCTTTTCCTTCATTTCGAAATTATTACAAATATCAATTAACTGAGCGTTTGGATTATTGGAGTTATCGTGTCATTAGTCTAGGGTTTACCTTTTTAACCATAGGTATTCTTTGTGGAGCAGTATGGGCTAATGAGGCATGGGGATCCTATTGGAATTGGGACCCCAAGGAAACTTGGGCATTTATTACTTGGACCATATTCGCGATTTATTTACATACTAGAACAAATATAAATTGGAAAGGTACGAATTCGGCACTTGTAGCTTCTATAGGATTTCTTATAATTTGGATATGCTATTTTGGGATCAATCTATTAGGAATAGGTCTACATAGTTATGGTTCATTCACATAAACATCTAATTGAATAAACTACATGAAGAATACATAAGATAAAAACATCGTCCCATATATAACGAAAGTTTGTTTTTATGAGTTTTTGAGAACCATTAAAATAGGAATGATTCCTTGATTCAAACGGTTCTCAAAAACTCGAGATGTATCTAATTACAATTCTTATTCATTTTATTTCTTTTTTCATTATTTTCATTATACAGTACAGCAAACGATTTTAAAAATATTAAATTCAAAGAATTATAAGACTTTCCTTCCGTCTCATTAATGAAACACACTATCTATGATAATAATTGGATAGTAGGATAGCGTGTACCTTGTCAACTGATAACGAGAGAACGAAATCGGGATAAATACCAATACCTATTACGGGTAGAAAGATACAGATTGAAAGAAATAGTTCTCGTGGTCCAGAATCCCAAAAATTTGAGTTTGGAATATTAAATAGCTTGTATCCATAAAACATCTGACGTAACATAGATAATAAATAAATAGGAGTTAATATCATTCCAATTGCCATTACAAAAGTAATTAGCATTTTTGGCATTAAAAGATATTTTGGACTAGTAATTAGTCCAAAGAATACTACTAATTCCGCAACAAAACCACTCATTCCTGGCAATGCAAGAGAAGCCATCGAGAAGCTACTGAACATGGTAAATGTTTTTGGCATTGGGATAGATATCCCTCCCATTTCTTCGAGATAAACAAGACGTGTTCTATCACAACTCGTTCCCGCCAAGAAAAAAAGTGCAGCACCAATAAATCCATGAGAGAGCATTTGTAAAATGGCTCCATTGAGTCCCATGTCGGTTATAGAACCAATTCCTATAATTGTGAAACCCATGTGAGATACAGAGGAATAGGCTATTCTCTTTTTTAAATTACGTTGACCAGGAGAAGTTGAAGCTGCATAGATTATTTGTATCGTTCCTATTATCACCAACCAGGGAGAAAATATAGAATGAGCGTGGGGTAATAATTCCATATTGATCCGAATCAATCCATATGCGCCCATTTTTAATAGGATTCCCGCTAAAAGCATACATGTACTGTAATGTGCTTCTCCATGGGTATCTGGTAACCATGTATGTAGGGGTATAATCGGCAATTTGACAGCATAAGCAATAAGGAAGCCAAAATAGAATATTATTTCCAATGCCACAGGATATGATTGATTAATTAATCTTTCAAAATCTAATGTTGGTTCATTGGAACCATATAAACCCATACCTAGAACTCCTATTAAGAAAAAAATGGAACCCCCTGCAGTGTACAAAATAAACTTTGTAGCCGAGTAGAGACGTTTCTTTCCCCCCCACATGGATAAAAGTAAGTAAACAGGAATTAATTCTAACTCCCACATGATGAAAAAAAGTAAAAGGTCTCGAGAAGAAAATAATCCTATTTGACCGCTGTACATTGCTAGCATCAGGAAATAGAACAACCGCGAATTTCGAGTAACTGGCCAAGCCGCTAAAGTTGCTAAAGTAGTGATAAATCCTGTCAGTAAAATGGGTCCTATGGAAAGTCCATCGATTCCTAGTCTCCAGCGGAAATCAAAAACATCTATCCATTTAGAATCTTCCTTCAATTGCATTAATGGATCATCCAATTGGAAATGATAACAGAATGCATAAGTCGTTAGAAGGAGTTCTAATAAACATATACATATAGTATACCACCTCAACATCTTATTCCCTCTATGAGGGAAAAAGAAAATTGAAGAACCCGCGAATATCGGTAAAACAACAAGTATTGTTAACCAAGGAAAATAACTCGTGATAAAGACAAGATACGTTTTGACCAGAAAAGCCCGTCCTCGAAAAAAAATATATTTTTTTCGAGGACGGGCTTTTGTCGGTAAAGAGGAATCACAAATGATTCAAGTGGAGTTTTTTGTAACGTATCAATAAGATAGAGCCATGCTGCGAGTTGTTTCAGGCCCTAAATAAACACGGACACTCAAAAAATCTGTTGGGCAGGCGGATTCACATCTCTTACAACCTACACAGTCCTCGGTTCTTGGCGCGGAAGCAATTTGCTTGGCTTTACATCCGTCCCAAGGTATCATTTCCAATACATCTGTGGGGCAAGCTCGTACACATTGAGTACACCCTATACATGTATCATAAATTTTTACTGAATGTGACATTGGATCTCTAAATTCCAGTTTTGAACATAAAAGATTTTCGATCTGGTCAAATCAAACAAATCCAATTAGTAGTAAATGAATCATATAAGTAGTAAATGAATCATATATTATATATTGTAATATTGTAGACACCAGACGAAGCAGTGGTTTATTAAAATTTTAACAATCAATATATTTCTTAAATCAATCTGTTTATGAGAAAAGGTCAAGAGACTTTGATTTTCGTTTCAACAATTATGATAATACGAGTTGCACATGCGAATTCAAATTAATTGGCCAACAAATTGGTCATCATTATTTCAATATAAATATCAAAATGCAATTTAATAAAATTAAATTGCATTCAAATTCAATAAAAAATAGTATTTCTAGAAATAGTATTTCTAGAATTAGATATTTCTATATATTTAGATATTTCTATCTATTATATAATAATATTAACTAGTTAATATAATAACTATTTATTATATAAGAATATTAATATTATATAAGAATATTAATTTAGTTAATTAGAATATTATTCTAAATAATTAATAATATTCTAATTATTTTATTTATTTTATTTGAAAAGTCTTATTGGAAAATAATATTATTATTTTGTTTTTTATTGTAATATTTTTTATTTATTATTTGTATTCGAAATTTAAAATCAAAATTCTAAAAAAAAAAATTACAATAATATAAAATAGCATTATGATACTATCATATCATATTATGATACTATCATATCATATTATGATACTAATATATATGATACTAAATATATCAAATAGTATTATATACTAAATATAATAAAATACTAAATAGTATAAAAATATACTAAACTAAATATTATATACTAAACTAAAATAGTATTTCAATTCTATTAAATATTTTTATGTGTCGTTATTTAAATTATCTATGATGATTATGACTAATTATTCAACAAATTCGATTGATTAATACGAGTTGATTTTCTGTTACGATGGATCGACGAAACAATAGCAAGTCCAATAGCTGCTTCAGCAGCTGCAATGGCTATAACAAAGATTGAGAAAATGTCTCCTTTTAATTGGCGACTATCAAATATATCAGAAAATGTTACGAGATTGATATTAACCGAATTTAGTATAAGCTCAAGACACATAAGCGCTCTAACCATGTTTCGACTTGTGATCAATCCATAGATACCGATAGAAAATAAATAAACACTCAAAAAAAGGACATGCTCAAGCATCATTGACTAACTCCTTATCAATCTCGATTCATTTCAATATGAACAACAATTCAACCGATTCAATTGATTAGAATAGAACAATTACACAACAAAAGAAGATATTGACGGTAGATAGATTTAACTACTAATTTCTATTTATTTAGAATTTAGTTAGAATTCTCAGAATTTGGAATCATTCTAAGTTAAGTATTTTTTATTGCTTATTGCCGAGCCATAGTAATTGCACCTATCAAGGAAACTAAAAGAATTATAGAAATGAGTTCAAACGGAAGATAAAAATCTGTTGATAAATGAATCCCAATTTGTTGAACGTTATTTATTAGGTCCTGTTCTATAATCTGGTTTGATCTTGCAGTCCAAATAATTCCGTACCATGACGTATCTGGGATAGTAGTAATTAGTGAAAAAAGAATAGTTGTACAAACCATCGAAGTGACCCCATCCCCAATGGTCCAAAAATAGGAATTATTGGAATATTCTGAACCATTCATGAACATTACAGCAAATATGATCAAGACATTTATGGCTCCCACATAAATAAGGAGCTGTGCGGCAGCTACAAAATAGGAGTTCGATGAAATATAGAATAAGGATATACAAACAAGAACCAATCCCAACGAAAAGGCGGAATAAATTGGATTGGTAAATAATACTACCCCCAGACCCCCTAATACAAGAACTGACCCCAGAAATACAACAAGAATATCATGTATTGGTCCAGGTAAATCCATTATGTATAAAATAAAAAATAAATAACTTTAACTATTTCATGACCTTACTTTAACTTTACTAAATGGTCCAGGAAAGGAAAAGGGGTTACCCTATTTTTTTTCTTGTATATAATTCTTTTTCTTGTATATAATATTGTATATGATACATTTCGAATTTTGTATATGATACATTTCGAATTTTGTATATGATACATTTCGAATTGAATTGAATTTGAATATGGATTAATGTAGACATAGATAAAATTTTCGGGCCAATCCTACTTTATTTATATTTATACGAAAGAAAAAAAAAAGGAAAAGAGGAGTTGGAATATGTAGTTGAAATTTGATATTTCAAAATCATCACGAAAAATATATTCTCAGTTTAAATCAAACAGTGATTCTCAACAATCAATAGTTATTAGTTTTTATTTGTAGTTACTGACTACCCAAAATAAAAAGCTTGGATCCTTTATACCAAAAAAAAATCTTAGTAATTGGTAATTATTCTTGAATCAAAGGGTTTCTCTTTGTCTATTTTTAGTTGAGTGGAATTCATAACTGTTTGAATTGTGTAATCCCCAATTATTGAGATTGGTAATCGACCCAAAGCAATTTGATTATAATTCAATTCGTGACGATCATAAGTAGAAAGTTCATATTCTTCAGTCATTGATAAACAATTTGTTGGACAATACTCGACACAGTTACCACAAAATATACAAACCCCGAAATCTATACTATAATTAAGCAATTGTTTCTTTTTAATATCTCTTTCAAATCTCCAATCAACAACGGGTAGATCTATCGGGCATACACGAACACATACTTCACAAGCAATACATTTATCAAATTCAAAGTGGATTCGACCCCGGAATCGCTCTGATGTGATCGATTTTTCATAAGGATATTGAATAGTTACAGGTAAACGATTTGTGTGGGATAAGGTAATTATGAAACTTTGACCAATGTACCTTGCAGCTCGTATTGTTTGTTGACCATAATTCATGAACCCAATTACCATAGGGAACATATTGTAGATATATATGAAAAAATTGACGTTTCTTTCTCTTGTTTGATAGAGATTATGAATCTAAAATATTGTTATCATATTCTGGTATTTATAATGAAACAAGTTGGGAAGAAGTTGTTAATAACAGATTACCTAGAGAAATAGGTAAAAGAAATTTCCATCCAAGATTTAATAACTGGTCCATTCTCATCCTAGGTAAAGTCCATCTTGTTGTGATAGAAATGAAGAGAAACAAATAAGCTTTAGCTAATGTAATAAAGATACCCATTGTCATTCCAAAAATTCCAGCGATTTTATTTATTCCGAATAGCTCAGGAATGGATATATACGGAATAGATAAATTCCACCCACCTAAGTAAAGAACTGTTACAAATAATGAAGAAACTAATAAATTTAGGTAAGAAGCAAGATAAAATAAACCGTATTTGATACCCGAATACTCGGTTTGATAACCTGCTACTAATTCCTCCTCCGCTTCTGGTAAATCAAAGGGCAATCTCTCACATTCGGCTAGAGAAGAAATTAGAAAAACAATAAATCCTATAGGCTGACGCCACAGATTCCACCCCCAAAAACCATATTTTGACTGTGCTTCAACTATATCAACTGTACTTGAACTGTTAGATAATCATAGTCGATAATAACATCACTGTTCCCATCGCTATTTCAAAACCGTACGTGAGACCTCAGCTTCATACGGCTCCTCGATGGCCACAAAAAAATGTAAGGATGGGTTCGGTATTATCGCCATCTTTGGGTAGATAGAATAAAGATACATCGGAAAGTCCCAAATTAGACCAATGGAATTCTGTCTGCTAGAATAAGAAAAAAAGTGCTTCCGAATTGATCTCATCCTTTACAATAAAAATTTCTCTTTGTTCGGTAATAACTTAATATTTCAATAAAATACTCCTTATATCAATCAATACAAAATAAAAAGAATTAGGCATTAGTTCATGAATCGTGATAAGAATTCGATATGTATAAATATGGATAGAGAAAAGAATAAATAAAGATCCTTTTTTTTATTATTCATTCAATTACTGCATTCCATTTCTTTTTTCCTGTTCTTCTGTCTCAGAGGAGGATACTTAAAAAAAAAAAATAAAGGATTAATTCGTTCTTGATAGTCATTTCTTTAACCAGTGAATAGGAGCATACTCTAGATCGGAATCATAGGGAAATACTACTTGATCATTTCTACCAATTTCAAGTCCTTATTATGATTCGTTTTATGAAGAAATACCTCTTTTTTGATACCTTACATTATCCCCATTACTAATCCTTTGTGTACCTTGGTGTTCCTAACCATCCACTGACTTTTGATTGATCCCCGGTATAGTAATACATACGATACAGTAGTATAAACTGCATACAGTTGATCTTTTGTTTGTGCCCGCTTCAAGATATGATGACTAATCAAAAAATCTCAATCTTGGGGTAAACAGTTTATACTGCTTATGTTTACTTCAACTTTATTCTTGTACATAGGGAATGAGATTTTTTCTTCTTACTACAAATTTCTAAGCTGTTTAGTTTCACTCATATAACTATCTGGTTTAACTCATCAACCCGAATGCTGAATAAAAAAAATGAAAATATCTATTCAATACATTGAACCTCTTTCTTTTTTCTTTTATTTCTAGAAGAGAGGTTCAAAGTTCATATTCCAACGAATCACACGTAGAGATATTGATACCGCACATAGAGTTAATGGTATTTCATAACTAATAGATTGAGCAGCAGCTCGTAGACCACCTAAAAAGGAATATTTATTATTTGATCCATATCCTGACATAAGAAGCCCAATAGGAGCAATACTGGAAATGGCGATCCATAAAAAAACACCTATACTGAGATCGGCTAAAACAAGACGATACCCAAAAGGAATTACTAAATAACTTAGTAGAATTGATATGACCGCTATAGACGGCCCCACACTAAACAAACGAATATCTCCTCGAGATGGGAGGAGGTCCTCTTTAAAAAGTAGTTTAGTCCCATCCGCTATAGCTTGAAGAATTCCCAACGGACCAGCATATTCAGGCCCAATACGTTGTTGTATCGCTGCAGATATTTCTCTTTCTAACCACACAATTACTAGTACCCCTATTGTGATTCCCAATATAAGGGTCAAAATGGGTACAATCCATATTAGTCCATACACTTCTTTTAAAAATTCCGATGTAGAAAAAGAATTGATAGTTTGTACTTCTGTTGTATCAATTATCATTTCAACGATCAACTTCTCCCATAATAATATCTATACTACCCAATATCGTCATGATATCAGCCAATTTCATTCTTTTAACTAGCTGAGGAAGAATTTGCAAATTGATAAAACCGGGTGGACGAATTTTCCATCTCCAGGGGAAAACGCTATTATCTCCTATCAAATAAATTCCCAATTCTCCTTTTGGGGCTTCCACTCTCACATAAAGTTCTTGTTTCGACAATTCCAAATTGGGTGAAGGTTTTTTACTAATAAATCTATATTCAAAATCATTCCATTCGGAATTCTTTGCTCTATCAAAGCGTCGGACTTCTAAATTTTCATAAGGTCCTCCAGGAATTCCTTCTAGAGCCTGCTGAATAATTTTTATGGATTCCTTCATTTCACCGATTCGTACTAAATAACGAGCTAATGAATCTCCTTCTTTTTGCCATTGGACTTCCCAATCGAATTCATTGTAACACTCATAATGATCAACTTTACGAAGATCCCATTGGATTCCAGAAGCTCGTAACATCGGTCCTGATAAACCCCAATTTACAGCTTCTTCTCCACCAATAATGCCCACTCCTTCAACTCGTTCCAAAAAAATGGGATTCCATGTAATAAGTTTTTGATATTCAACAACTCCTGTTAAAGAATAATTGCAGAAATCCAAACATTTATCTATCCATCCATAAGGTAGATCAGCAGCTACTCCTCCGATACGGAAATAATTATGCATCATTCGCATACCTGTGGCGGCTTCGAATAGATCATATATCAATTCTCTTTCTCTTAAAATATAGAAAAAGGGAGTCTGTGCACCGATATCCGCCATAAAAGGTCCAAGCCATAACAAATGAGAAGCTATACGGCTCAATTCCAGCATAATTACTCTGATATAGCTAGCTCTTTGAGGTACTTGAACATTTTCCAATTGTTCTGGTGCATTTACGGTTATTGCCTCTGTGAACATAGTAGCTAAATAATCCCACCGTGTTACATAAGGGAGATATTGTATAATTGTTCGATTTTCCGCTATTTTTTCCATTCCTCTGTGTAAATAGCCCAATACGGGCTCACAGTCAATAACATCTTCACCATCGAGAGTAACGATCAGTCGAAGAACACCATGCATTGATGGGTGGTGAGGCCCCATATTGACTATCATGAGATCTTTTCTTGTAACCGGTACTGTCATATCTTTTCTTCCTTAATTCATTATTCCATGAATTCCTCAAAACGAGGCTCATCAAAACGAAAAATCGAATACTACTAAAAAAAATTCAAACGATTAAATTAACGAGTTTTTGGCTCCCGAATATCCAACTGACCAATTAATTTCTTATAACGTACTCTATTTTTCTTTGACAAATAAGCCAGCAACCGTTGACGTTTTCCTAGAATTTTTCGTAGACCCCTTTGCGATAAAAAATCTTTTTTGTGCAATTCCAAATGTGAAGTAAGTCTCCGTATCTTATTGGTGAAACTGAATACTTGAAATTCAACAGAACCCTTGTTTTCTTCTTTTTCTTCTTGTGGAATAATGGAAATGAATGAATTTTTGACCATAAAAAATTTTTCTATCCTTTTTCTTTCTTTTTCATGGATTTTTCCGATCAGGAAAAATACAAAAAATAATTATGCCAGGCCAGTTATTTTAATCTAGTACGCACAAAAATTTGGATTTATTCATATACTACTTCTTTATTTTATCCAAATCAAATTGAAAATTTGATTTGGATAGAAAGGGATAATACGTTTCCGCATTAACGAAAGAAAAAAATTTCTTTCTATCTAAAAGGATTCCGCTAATTTATTTATTCCTATATCCAATTGAATGGATACACCATTCAATCCGTATCATTTACCAAAATATAACACAGGATATGCGTACATCTTTCGGCTTTCATATACCGAAAATGTCACGGAATATAGATATGATATAGGAAATATACTATTAAATTTAGTAAGTAATTCTAAATCGTGGATACATATGTATCCTTGACATGCTGAAACGACTGCCATTATTGGTATCAAACCAATAGCGATTCATACAAGCTAAATCTTCTAATCGGTAATTGGGCCAAAGAACAAATTTGCATTTAATGAATTTTTTTGTATCTATATTAAGATGCTTGTCCTCATCCAAAAATTTGCCAGAGTTTCTTATGTTGTTTTCATTGCAAAATAATGGATTTCTATCCGTAACATTCCAATTATGGGAATTGAAACAAATTAAAATTCTCAACTCTCTACGACGTCTAGGAGATAGAATATTTTCAGGAACAAGGAAATCATAATAATTTGTGTCCCCGCTCACAAGCATATTCCCATATCGTACAGTGGATTTATCCAAATTCTTCTTATCAATATATCTTTTTTTTATGCATTTTCTATTAGTTTGGTGTTTATTGTTCTCGACCAATGAAATACTTATAGTTTGATATATAATCAATTTTCCATCCCTTTTTATAGATAGACGAATTGGTTCGATAATTAATATTCCTTTTTTTATCAATTCTGTAAGAGCTAGATCTTTCTGAATTAGCATTACATCCAGATGCATCTCTCCTCTTTGAATCGAGGATATAGCAATTTCCTTTGGATTTATCAGTCTAAGTAAGAGACAATATACCTTGATATTATTGATCATTCTTTGGTTCAAGGAGTCATCCCATCTTAATTGAACAAGGAAATATTTTTTCAGGAAGAAATCTAGTTCTGCTTCCTTGTTTTTCTTGGATTGTTTTTTCTTTTTACCTTTTTTAATGTTAATGTCTGATCTCGCGTAATTTTCTTCAATATCTTTTTTTTTGTTTTCTTTTCGTAGATCTGATACAAGATTTACTTGGTCCTGTTGTTCATTTTTTTGTTGGTTGGAATTTTCTAATTTAAAATATTTTTTTTGATCAGATACCATCTGAAGATTCTTTTTTCTATTTATATTGATGTTTTTATTTTGACTTTTCTTTTTATAAAAAGAAAAGTCAAAAAGAAGTAATTTGATTGGTATAATCCATGGTTTAATCTTATATGCATCAAAAAGTAAGACAAATTCTGGGAAGAACCAAGATTCTAGATTTGATATGGTACGAAAAACTCTTTCTTGATTCATTCCCATCCAATTTAAAAAAATACTCTTTTGATTGGATGGGTTGATTTCTTGATGAATCGTAAGAGAAAAAATATCTTTTTTTTTCAATTTGTTGTTGATTTTCTTTTCAGTCTTAGTATTTTTATCAATTTTGGTACCGATATGTGTATTGATCCAGGTCTCAATATCGATATTTTTTCTAAGACAAAAATGGAGAATTCTACAATCAAAATATTTTCTATCTAGATTTTTATGCGTATCAATAATATATCCTTCTTCTAGATAATCACTAATAGCTGTACTTACCAATACATAAAATGATTCGGATTTCAGTTTATTGAAATTATATGGAATTTTGAGAACCCCGTTTACTTGTAATCTTGACCCATAAATATATAAATCCTTCTTATCCCCACAGTTCATATATTTATGTGATAAAAGATCATATCTGTAGTGTTTTTTAAATTTTTCTTTTTGATTTGTCAATGAATCCGCTGCATAGTAATTTTGTTTCACGTAATGAATTAATTGGTCTTTTTCTTTTTTATATGAATCCAATTTAATTGAGTCTTTATTTTGAATCCTATAACGTGGATTGATTCTATTTCGCCATTTTTGCGGTACTAACCGCGACCATTTGGTTTGAGATAAATTGTATTGATAATGCCCCTTTAACCAGTTTTTCCATTCAATCATTCCAGACTTATGAATTTTTTTATGTCCTGAATTGCAATCAAATATTTCTCGTGTCATACAATAATCCTTGATTTTATCCTTAATAAAAGGATAAGCCCCCTGATATTGAAGTAGAGATTTCAAGTGATACTTGTTAAGTAATTGGGTTTGTGATAATTTGTAAAATACATATGCTTGGGACAAGGAGGATAAGTCATAATTCATTTTTTTACTATTACTAATATTAGTATTAGTATTCGAAAACGACTTTTTTATAGTGGAAAAAAAGTTCATTGTATTTTGATCTCTTTCATCAATTCCTTCCTGATTTGTTTGATCGTTGTAAACGGATTTATTGATTATTTTTTTTGTTGATTCAAAGAAAAGTTGTGAATTGATCCTGTGAATGGTAATCATACATAGCAAGATATCTATGTATATTTTTTCAATCATAGATTTCATAAAATAATGTGATTTACGTATTAATCGTATATTTTTTCTTTGGAATATCTGCCAAATATGTTTCTGTGATTTCGATCTTTTATCATCACAAGTTAGAATTATTTTTTTCTTGTCTTTTGTGATTCGTTCTATTTGATTCCTGATTGTGATTGTTCTATCAGAAAGATCTTTCGTTTTTTTTTCTATGAGTGAATAATTTGTCCAATTCATGGATTGGATTTGAATGGTTGATTTGTGAATAATCTTATTATTTATTTCGGAATCTTTTCCATTTTCAGTCGTTTCATATACTTTCGCCTTGCTCAATTCAAATAAGAATATTGGGTTTCCTTTTTTAATTTCCTTCATTATTTGTTTTAGAGCTAGAAGTATTTTACTGATCCATCTTGTTTTTTCTTTTGAAACTTTTAGAAGTAGAAAGAAATTCTTTTTCACTTTTCTAACTTTTTTTTGGAGTTTTTTATAAATGGGTTCAAAAAAAGAAGGTCGTTTTCGGGGACTCCCAAAAGGGAGTTCCGCTTCCATTCCCCAAACTGTTAAAAAACTTAAATTGTCTTTTTTTCCTTTTTTTTTTATTAGATCTCTAGGTTGAGATCGTATTTTAGATCTTCGCCAAGGTTTCAAACAGAAAGGAAATAGAATCTTTATCTGAATACCGTCTGTTAACCAATCCTTGGGAAATTCTGTTTCTGATAATTGAACACCATTATAGGTGCATTTAACATGCATTTCTCTATTCCATTCCTTCAAATCCTCATACCATTCGGGGAATTGCAATAATAACATACGGCCAATATTTTTAGCAATTATCAATGAAGGCAATACAATGTATTTTCTAAGAAAAGATTGGGTTACTAACATCAAACCTCTTATTGCTTGAGCAAATATAATGCTATCCCAAGTTTCTGATATTGCTATACGTTCATTTTCCTCTTTTTTATCTTCGTTTTTTTTCTCTTTTTCCCTTGTCTCTTCCTCCTCAAAATCTAAATGCAAAATTTGCAATTCTGGTTCTCTCCCCACCGAATTCCAAAAAATGAGATTCATCATTTCGGAGATATAAAAAGAAGAAAAAAAAAATGTTTTGTCTATTCGATCCAAAAAAAGCGGGGAATGCGCATTTGCTTGAAACATTTCCCAAATAACTGTTTTACGTCTTTGAGCACGCATGGATCCTTTGATTATATCCCGACGAAAATCCGATTGTTGCGAGTAACGTATCAAAGCCACCTCTTCCGCTTGATCACTATTATTAGTATTATTTGTAGTAGTAATAGGATTGGTATTCTGATCGTTATCAGTATAAATTACTACGCGTTTGGCTTTTCTTGAACGAATTTCATGATCTTCCGTAGATTC